GGCTGCTCAAGAGCTACATGCGCGAGGAGAGAGCTAACACCAACCCCATGTAAGAACAGCAGCAGGGCAGCTTCGCACACTAACTCATCCCATCATGCAACATATTCCCACCAGAACAAGGAAGATACTTACTAGAATGACAGCTGCAGGGACACGGACTTCGTGCATGACAAAAACAGCAAAGGAACTCATTAAACTAATCCCATGTACCAACAGGGGTTCCTCCTATGAGAAAGGCGTTCTTCTTCTTCTTCGAATTTCGAATCTTGTTTTGGAAATCGACTTCGCCGAACCAGCAACATCTAATATCGTATATAACACAAACAGAATGAAAGCTCTTATAGTTGAGACATAAATCTAGGGCCAATGAGTGCTACAGTAGTGCCTTGCGGGGTCGTAGCGCCGGTTACCGAGGGTTTTGATCCTTGAGGAGCTTGATTTCAATTTGATTTAGGTTTTTCCTCATTTTATTGTTGCTTAACACGATAAGGCACTTAACAATATATATTTGATAGAAGTCCGAAGAAAACCAATCATCAGTAAAGAAAGCAACGTCACCAACTTCACCGCTATAAGCTCAGAGCTAAGCGAACCGAACGAACGGAGTCAGGCCCAACCACTGACTGAGTCCGGAGCAGCACTGTTGGCTTTATTCTCTATGGTGACGGGGCAAGGCAGCCCGCTTGCACGCCTTTCTTTAGAGGGTGCACTCTACGACTATTTTCCTTGATGAAGAAAGCAAACCTGTTGTATAGTGAGACCGTCCTCCTCGGGAGATGCCTCAGAACCGGCTCGAATAACATTCCATTCGACGGTATTGAATCGAACAGAAGTCTGACCTGCTAACAAGGAACCGAAAAAGTTCGCTGCTTAAGGCACGGCCGGGAGTTTCCCCTTCGGATAATGAAGCACGAACTCAAACAATGATTCATCGGGTTTTTGAGTAGTCGCGCTTGCAGTTGAGAGAAGTTGACTTGGCTTTCTGTGTGAAAGAAAAACCTTCAGACAAATTTGGAAAGTCAGTCAAAGAGGTGAATGATCCGATGGGTTGGGAGGTATACCAATCCGACGGCTGTGTCAGCTAAGCTCCTAGGGAATAAACTAATAAATAGGTCATCCGTCGCCTCTAAGCTCGACAGTCTCAGTGCAAAATGCCATCAGGTGGCTCTTAGGTTAGGGTTCCCTTTGTTTTACTAAATATAGGAGGTGTGTAAGTGGCTGGTAAAACTGCTGTGGGGCAGTGAACATAATCCAAAATCGACGTTGGCGGCCTATGGCCAGACTGAATCTCGTCGGAGGGTTTCCTTCTTGGATTGAATCTCTTGTACATGGCAGAGTCATATTGATGAGTTACACAGGAGCGTAGCAGATCCTAATTCAGGAGCATTGGAAGACACGTGCATACCAGCAAAGGAGTTTGCCAAACTCTGTTCATTCTTCACATACCGATACCCACATGTCACGGCTGTATGGTTAGTTAGGTTGTTGACAAATTTGACAACGAAAAAGGAAGAGTCCCTATCTCCATAAGAGGAGCAATACAGGAAGAACCAAAATAAGCGATTTGAGCCGGAAGTTTGATCGGAAGATAAGTAGGCAAGGCCATCCAGATAGATGCTTTTTGAGTTCCCGGCTCCCGGCCTTCAAGAAGGAATACGAGGCGCAAAGCGTAGTGGATATACTATTCCTGCTATCTTACTTCCCGAGGGGGAAGAAGCTGTTCTAGCTCTTGGCGACTCGGAACGAATGGTTCGAGATAGAGATGATGAGTAGGGAAATTCCATAAGAAAGGGATGTAGACTGTATTCATTGATGGATTTTGTTTCATAAAAGTCAAAGTGCCGTGGTTCAGAATAGATGTTCTATTTGAATGCTTATCTATGAAAAAACCTGCTATAGCAATCTACCACCTTCTGCATGACAAACCTCATGGAAAGAAAGAGTGAGGATTTTTGAAATGAATGTAAGTTAGTGAAGCAAGGCACTGAAAGTGAAAGCTGTCCAATCGCTCTAAGCCAGTTGTATCTGGTGACTATTGGTATTCAGAACTTCTTTTGCAATTGGTTCGATTTATTTCCATAAGGGGCTAATCAAAAAAGTACTTTTGTCTTCTTCAAAGCTTGTTAGGATCAAAAATATGGTAGGTCGGCCCTCTCTTACCCTATCCCATGTAAGGTCTTAGTCTTCGGTCTTTACTTAGTCACTTCAGCCGGTACTTAAGTTCATAATCATAAGAATTCATAGACTACACTACTCATGAGATTCAACCACAGATATAGCAGATATTGAATGTGTTCCGTGAATAATGTGGTCCGGGATGGAATAGATCATTGTAGCTTGTCTCCCTTATTTAGGGCCACCCTCAAGCAAGTTGAACTCCATAGCTTCCGAAAGAAGCACCAGCAGGCTAGAGCTGAAGACCTATACCTATATATAGTAAAGGGGCTGGCTGAAGAAGCTGAAGCAGAAAAAGAAGAAAAAGCATCCGATGTCAGGTAAGCTGACGAAGTTGCTGTTGCAGTTGCCGAATCCGGTTCTGTTCCATCATCTGTTCCTGAAGCAGGTGGGTAACACAGAGAGTTACTAAAATCCATCTTAGTTCCGTTGCGTGCCCCAGCAATCAAACGGATGCGAGTTAGCCTTTCTCTAAAGTACCGGCTTTCGCACTAGTGCGCCCTATCCTGTTTAAGGCTCAGTCTTAGTAGTCACTACTGACTAAGGAAAGAAGGAGAAGACGGTCTTCCTTTCGTACTTCACTCTCCTCCTTGCTTCTTTTTTCACTTCACTTAGCTGAAAGTAAAAAGACTCCGCCACCTCTATAGCAGTAGTCGTAGAAGACTCATACCTACTAATATATATATACCTCTTTAGTAATCAACACTCTCAATACACACTAAAACTATAACTTTCCGTCATGAATCTTTGCCTTCGTTACCCCTTTAGTCTATAAAGGGCGATACTGAGGGGGTTTTTGGGAGTGCACCCCCATCGTTTGTAGGATAATATATTAATATATGGAAGTGACCTTATTTTGGGTATTCTTTCGTCCAAGGAAAGATGAAGGAAGCAGGCAAATAGCATATAAGGCCTTAGAACTAATAGGGCGAGAAAACTGTCTTTCTTCTTTCTTAACCCGTAGGGTAGGCCTTAAACGAGTCAGTTCAATTAATAGCAGATATTCCGTAATCCCTTGACGGAATAGCTCGTAGGGAAGAAAGAACATCAAAATCGAGAAGTCGCAGAGTCAAGTCACGGAGTCGCAGGGATGTCAAAACAGGAAATGCGTGATCGCATCGCCTTAATAGTTTAGTCTAGGGCGAAGCGGAATCCCCAGAAGCTGCAGAACAAGCCGAAGAAGAAACATAAGTTCCTAAATCCATTTCCGTTGCAGTTGTAGTTTCAGTTCCTTAATAATAAGAAGAATAAGCCAAGCCCAGAGAGTACTCTTCCTTCTGCCTTACACCTCCAATGAACGAACCTGATAGGGCCACGTACAAAAGGTTCTTTACTCAGCTTAATAATTGTGTTGTGCTTTCCATCTCGACTCATTCATGCGGTCGACCTATCATTTCTGAGGGTCAAATCCCCAGTCTTCCTACCCTACCTTGGTTATCCGCTTTCATGCTACCACTGAGCGGACTTTCCTATAAAGAATAAGATAGATCTGGCCCTATCGGATTGGTCTTCACCGAGTCCTATCATTTTCATTCTTTATGTCCTGCAAAACGCATCTTAGTAGCGGCTGGGAAGCCTTCGATACCGGCCGGAAATCGCTTGGAGCATATTTCATCTATGAACAGGTTCATTACTAGCATGGGGCACTGCCAAGGGCATCTCCTTGAAGGAAAAGAAAAAGCGAAGCCGCTTTGAAGCGATCGAAAGACCATAGGAAACGAAAGATTCTGTAGTGTGGTCACAAAGAGCTTATTTTTGCTGGGGCATGCTCTTCAAGATAGGTGTCAGGCTAGCTTTCATAAGCCAATGTCTGGAAATGAATCTATACAAATTCTTTGAAAGCCTGGAGCTGGACTTCTTATGCCTGACTCGATTCGCAGTTTAATCACACTAAGCCAGAGCATCACAATAAGAGAGACTTTCTATCTATCCTGCCTAGGCTACCACCAAGAAATTCCCTCGATCCCCAAGTCACTAACTTTCTGTTGATCGCGTAGCTACTTAGTTCATGTATGCCACAGCAGCGGAAGGTAGCATGAAGAAGAAAAAACCCCTATCTCTTTCTTGCTAAGTAACCTGCTCTATTAATCGGCTACATTGAGCGACCTATATTTTACAATTGCGTTCTTTGAAATGAAGAAATTTCCCTCTTCTCGAGGAAGATGTGTGAGATCAGATGCTTCCCCCGTATATGCTAATTCTTATTCTTATGAAAGGGTGGCCTCGCCGCACTCTTCTCCTTAACGAGAAGGAAAGATCCCTATTCTGACATGACTCTAAAAGCGGAAGTCGATACCATACTAGTACTAGACCGATTACCGTTTCAACTTACTAACAGGAAAAGGCGGACGCCCCCGTACTCAATAGGGGTATGTACCGGCCCATATCCAAAGCCGCCCAAAATATCTATGCAAGACCGGTCCCCTCTGACTCTTTAGTGAAAGCTATCCCCTTAGTGACGAGCTGTGAAAGGAGTTGCTCTCTTTCCTCAATAGCTTCTTCGTTCAATAATATCGGCAATGAAGCTGGTAGGTTGACCTTTCTTTGCTTTGGCGATATCGTATTCTAAAGAAGAAGATCCCGTCTGTCTTTCTGCTTTCAAGCTTTCGCTAGGTCTTCTCTCTTTCCCTTGCTCGATTGGAAGAATAGCGTAATAAAGGAAGAGCCTACTTTCGTACTCAAGCCTTCTGATACTGAATCCTATATTATTAAATCTGATGGTCTTGCTGCAGCTCTGTTCTCCGCTTTCGCTTAGTGCTTGGGCTAAGGAAGAAGCCCTGCGCTTAGCTCGACTCGATCAGCAGTGGCCCACGGAGCGGTGGAGAAGATAGCAGTGAGCGACTCCGCTCTTGTTTCAGAAGCTGGTCTTTCATCCCAGTGCTATCAATGAGTCAATGTGGCTCCAGGATAGATAAAAGATAGGCTCTTCCTTCTGTTGTCACAAGTCTTGTTGACTCAGCCAGGAGTGGATGATGATTCGACGTTCTCTAGAGTCAGTATCCGTAGCGGGGACAGGTAGCATGCTTAGAGGAAGAAGCGATGCCATTGAATCTCTTGTAAGCGCAGCTATTGTTTTTCCTTGGCTATTGAATCAACTGAGAACGGAATAACAGCTGTTAGAGTGAGCGCTGATAGTCTTAGCAAGTCTGGAAGAGAATAGGCAGCTATACTTTGCCTGCTCCCTTCCATTATAAATCCTTCGTTTCAACCAACGAGTTGTATGGTATTTCGACAATAAAGAAAGCGTATTCAATACTTCGGATGATAGTCTCATCCTATTTGCTCAAAAGCTAAGAATCCATATCACTTTCTACTAGGGTTGGCATTCCAATCGCGGGAAGGAACAACAAAGCCAGCTCTTCTTTCCTTTCTCCTCAGCTCTTCGATAGAAGCAATATTGGATTACAGGAACTACAGCCAACTAGTAGACGTTACGCTCCTCCCTCTTGCCAGGAGGCACTTCGATGCACTCTCCTTCAGGTAGGATTATTTTATAAACATTGAGGAGGTAAGAGCCCTATCAACCATACATTTCGCATACTAGTGAAAACTAGAAGCTTAAACTCCTTACTCAACTACAAATACAGTAAGGAAAGGGGGGCAACGATCGATCTTGTTTGACTGAGGTGCTCACTGGGTCTTTCAGATTGGTAGCTTCTTTCCCGTCTTGGTCCGTGTCGAAGAGAAATATGGAACCCATCAATGCCCGACCCTAGACTTGAATGAAGCAGCCCGGCTTGGAGCCCTATTTTGGTTATGGGTATCGTGTAGATCCAGCCAAATCCCATATTAGAGACATTGGGGCACCTGCACCTTTATATTAACAAAAAAGATAGGGACCGACCCTTCTCTTCTATCTATACGTGGGATACATTCCCTCTTATCCGGTTAGGGCTTCTTCCCAAGAAATGAACAAGCATCGAAGGCCATTAAAAGCCATGGTACTGAGACCCACCGCTCACCCAACTCACAGTGCGTGGTCGAATTCCTAGGGCGGGCCACACCACACTATAGAATGAAGAATGAAAATTGCTAGCCTTTCTTATTTCACATTCCACGGGATTCTCCTTCTGCATTTTTTCCGAGGCTTCTTTCTCTAAGAGCGCATGCCGAATGGGCCCAATTATGCACCTGGCTGCCTTATTGCAAAACCCATCAATCCCCGGAGGTTGGTATACGAAATACAAAGAAAGGCGGAATTTGCAGCATTCAAGTTATTGAATAAAGTCTTTCCTATAAGAAAGAGGGGGCATTCCGTATTAATTAGATAGAATGAGGGAAGCCTACTTTGATCTTGTTCTAAAGTGCGCCCATTAGTACTACTATAAGAGCCAGGCCAAACAACAGGCTTCTTATATAAATAGAAAGCCCTTTCCCTATCTGCCTTATTTATCCGCACCTATCTACTCTTTTCTTTGGAATGGAAGGTTCGGCTATTCAAATCGTAAGCATAGATTTGGAAATAGATAAGTGGAAGGGTTATTTTGTTCTATAAACCTCGCAGAAGCGGGAGAGCGATCAACCAATTGTTGGGTTCCTGTGCCCTAGTTTATTCATGTGGTTGGGTTAGGCGTATCCGAAACGTAGGTATTACTCTCTTTCTTAACCTGGCCTTACCTTTCGGAAATGTAGACGGGTAAAGCGGATGGAAAGTCTCTCATAGCTACATAGAGATCGAGCTTGGAGGCCAGTCTAGCAGGTGATTTGATCGGGCGCCCACGGAGGCTGCGAAGGGGAATCGGTTCTACTTGAAACGGGGACGATCATCCCAATGGTCACTCATATGGTACTATATGTAGGAGATATTCTGAAAGATCTCATAAGGAGAAGGGAACGACCCCCTTCGATCCTGCCTGCAAAATTGGGGAAGATAGATAAAGGGGAGCTGGCTTGACCAATAGGTACTTCTTCGCTCTAATATAAATGGAGATAGGGCTTGATGAATCGAGGAGATGGAAACTTCCAAGCAACTTTATGGCGATTTGCAAAGATCGACTCCTACTGTGCCCAACAGCGCTTAAAAACAAGCAAACATTTAACATCTTTTTCAGAGAGGGTGACCGGTTTAATCCCTTCATCGGGAATATATATGAGCTCTCCGATTAGCAGACTCTGAAGAATGAGAAGGAACCACGGCTGCTGCTTCTTTAAATAAAAAAGTTTTGGATCATCAATATCGTTCTTGATGCTAAAATCTCCCTCTATAGGTGTCGAGGGGCTTTACGGCTTCTTCATTCCTAGCCGAACGTTTAGTATAGTATTTGACCCAGCCTAGTTCTGGAATCGGAATGTTTTATAGATATGCTTTCAAAAAAGCAAGGAGTTCACAAGCTATTGATCTACTATATAAGCAGAAAGGGGTGATTAAAAAGCAGCTCGAGACCTCATGGACATAGAGCCTTCCTCTCCCGTTGCTGTTCGGGCTCGGCCGTTAAAGGACGTACCCAAATAGAGCCGTTTAGGCGATGGAATCCTTTATCATGTTTGCCTATCTGACATGACTAACGTTGGTTTTTCTTTCTCAAATAGGGCCACTGGATGCGTTTGGGGATAGGAGGAGATTGACCACTAGGGGGTTCACATGACATGATCTGGAACGGGTGACTCCACTAGCAAGGGAACGGCGGATTCATAATCCACTCTCGCTAATTAGACAAACGGGAATCGAACCCAATTACGAGAGCCTACTATCTCTGTCCTCAACAGTCGCTTCTTTTCTTGCTATCCTTGAGTAAAGGGATAATTATGCTTATACTTTCTTTGGTCTTGAACTCGCTCCCCGCTTGAGAATGAATGTTGGAAACTCTTCGATGACATGTTCCTTTGAGTGCACGATTCCTTAGCTGTGCCTGTTTGGTACCGAGCTCTTTGATGGCCTTTCTTTATCCGTTCACGCTAAAAGGTAGTGAGTGGAGTCAGGCACAAAGCGATCCTCAGCAGCCGAAAGAAGCCTTGTTCGATCTCCTGTTTCAGTGGTGACTCACCTGCAACATAAGTTTTGCAAACCTAGGTGAATTCAACCTTCCACTGGACGAAGGCAAAAAAAAAGAGATAGAATACGACGGTTTTTCAGGCGTATAGAGAATGACACGATCATCTAGCCTTGGCCCTCTCATCATCTGATTCCCGAAAGGCAGAACTGAAGAACGTTTGGGACTGGGCACGACCCCTCTTCTTTCTTTAGACTATCGTTTTTTGTTTTCTGGATGTGGATTGAGCATTTTGTTGAGTATTGTTTTTGCGCTTGTTAACCTTATTCTTTTTGACCGGACAACTGGATGCGCGAATCTTGCTCTACCACCCCTTTCTTTCAAAAGAAAGAACTATAGTGAATGACTAAGAGGAAGTGCCTCTGTGGTTGTCAACGAGAAGTAGCTCGGAGGGTACGATCAGGGGAATATTATCTTTCCTAATGTCTAATGAAGTCCCGCTGTGAGTGTGATTCAAAGAGATGGCAGTGCTCTCTCAATCGTCCGAGGAAGATTAAAAAACCGAGTAACGAGTTCGCGCTTCTGTCAACGAGAAGTAGCTCGTAGAGAGGGGTCTTTCTATAGATCCTTATGTCTTATGAAGTTCTCTCTCCCGTAGTTAGTGTGAGAAGGCTTCAGTCTAGCTTCTAGGTGGTAGAGCCATCAAGGAGCTTCCCTGTGCTTCGTAAATCAATAGGATCCTCCTCGTGGGATAGCCTTCAATCAAACAAGTTAAATCCTATCCCTTACCTTAGTGAGACAGAGAGAGCTTATTCTTAGAATCTGGGGTGGTCGTAGATCAGAAGAGATGGCTAAAGGAAGCTAATTCATGCTAGTACGGATTCTTAAGTAAGCAATATAATAAACACAATAATGCCTAAGCAATGGAGTTGTAATTCTTAAGTATGCTCTTTCAAGCGAGTTGTCAGGTAAGTCAGGTAAGAAGTCAGGCTAGCTCATTCCAAGCAAGAGAGGCAGGCAAGAAAGGAAGCATAGCATGCAAGGCACTTCTCGCTCTTTAATAATGCTAGTGGTTCTGCTCCGGTAGGCAAGATATAAGAAAAGCTAACAATGAAAGCTCTAAGCAAGGCAAGGAAGCTTCTCTACTAAGCACTTCACTCTAGTTGTTATGATTATGCTAATGAAAGCAAGGTAGCTTAGCTTGCTTACTCTCCCTGACCTCTTGCTGGAAGCATCGGAATCAAAAGATTGAGAAGGAGGTGGAGTATGCAAGCAACCTTTGCTTTGGATCCGGAGATTTAGATGATGCCTAATGGCTCTAGTCAGCTGCTTCTTACCCTCCAGTTCCCCACCCCCCGAGTCCTTTTGATGGATGCTTTGTAGCTTACCTTCGAAAGATGTTCTATTGGGTCACCTCCTTCCATTGGGAGAGAGATCAGGAGAGCTGGGTTTGGTAGTTCCCGTTAGCTGGCAAGGATACGAATACAGGTAAAGTAATTGGTTTATTGGACTTTGAATGCTGCCTGGCAGCGGAGCGGCTGGAAGAGAAAGAAAAGGAGGTGGAGCTGGGCCAGCAGAGGCACTTGAGAATGAGATGTTTGGTTCTTATCCGGGGTCATTGGATAGGGTGAAAGGCTAGCTTCTGAATCACAGGTTCCTGGTTCAGATGCCGCAAATCCGGTGTGTTGTCTCCTTGAACAGAGAGTAAGAAAGCAGAAATTCCTTCCTCCCTCATTCACGGACACTAAGCAGGGGCGGGCTTTCAAAGTAGTAGCGCTAGCGGCGCAGAAGGAGCTTGACACCATTGAATCAAGTTTGAAAGACTACGTATGAAAGAAGAATCCCCAGAGGGAGTGAACGGAGCTGCGCGAAGTGAGAACTAGAGCTTTAGGTTAACGTCACAGAGCCGGTAGGAACGGCACGTGCTGTATGAAACAATATGGCTCACTTAGGCCCGACGCCAGGACGCTTGTACTAGGATAGCCTATAAGACTTGTGGAGATAATATGAATATAAACCATGGGCCCAAGGTACTAGAACCTTCTAGCTGATGGTAAAATCTTGGTCTCTGCCTATCGCCGGGACGTGTGATGCGGAGGCTTCCGTCCCCAAGGACGGACTGGGAAGTTATTCCCCTTCAACTTGACCAGCTTAATCACCTAAAGCCTCTGAATGAATCTCAACCGTATCCACGTCACATTCAAGGTCGATTAATTGGCTTATTTGAATGCTGAAAAACCGCCTTTTCGATGCTTTTAGTATGGTGACACTAAACTGAAGCGTTCATAAAACGAATAATTGATCCAGCGTAGATTTGAGTTTCAGCGTAAGCCCTAGTTACTAACTTTCCTCCCTTTCCTTACCTAGGGCAGGCTTTCCATCTTAATACTAGAAAGAGACTTTCAGCTTTCACTCTTAATGAATGCAGTAACGGGTGGTTTCCTAAGGGTTTTCCTTACCCTGCTATCGATTCAATTCGTGCCAGCTACGCTTCCTCTTCTAGAACAGTGACAGCCTAGTCTGATTCCCCCTTCCGAAAGTGCCACACATGCCTACTTACTTAGGTCAATCAGTTCCTTCCGTCGCCTTCCCCAGTAGCCCCTTTTGCCCTGTCCTCTTCTATTCCTATTCAACTTGGAATTTATTAAAGTAAGACACTAAAGCATTCAAGCAGGTAAGACAGTGACGAACTCGTCCATTAACTATGCCAGTTGCTTTCAAACAGAGGGCATATTAGAGTAGAGCACCCGCTCATTCTCTTCCTTAGCACAAGCACTAAGCGATAATAATTGTTTTATTTACTTATTTTTGAGAACAACTAAGCGATAATAATTCCTTTATTTACTTATTAAAGTAGTTACCGGAATGCTCATTTTTTGTCCATAAGTTCTCCTCGCCGTAATTCTCTCTGGAAGTCGCCCCTACAACCCCTTGACTCCTGCGGGCTACGTTCGAACTAAACGAGAGTAAGTAACCCCGAGAGAACGGACTGACTACTAGGAGGGGGAAGGACCTGCGCCTAGCTAACGGAGTTCACGAGGAACCGACTTCAGTTAGTGAAGCGAGGCCTCAAACATCAAACCATATCTTACTGAATAATCTGACTGAACCGAGTGAGGTATAGACAGATTATATTATATCACAGCTTGTGTTGTGGCGAGACGAAGGCTTGCTTACCGGACAAGAAGGATTAGACTTTAGACCCACTAATGGACTATAGCGAACGGAGAGAAACAAACCTAAGTCACTACTGTATTGCGAACCATAAGGAACAAACGCACTACCAGTGACTGGCTAAAAGATAGAACACTCTTTCCTATTCCTACTCCAGGCAAGTAGTACGGATACGGACTATAACTCCAGCCTACTGCTCCATACAGAGTACGGATTCAGGGATTTCAAACACTCTAATGGACTATAACGAGCTGAGTAGTGTAGTACTAAAGCCCTGAGTGACTCTTGGCTGCCCTCAGTGATAGACGCAATTACTTTGATTACTCTATTCCTACGAAACGCGCCAATAAAGAGTGGGGGAAGGGACGGATTTGAGACTACCGATGTCTGACGTGCTGATACATAGAGCAGCCGGGTAGTGGATTTTTTAGAAAGAGTGTTTCCTCCTTTTATTAGAGAAGAGGGGGTTCAAAGGATTTGAAGCTTATGATGAGCATCTATTTGAGTCGATCATTTCCAAAATCTAATTCCAGTTTGTTCTTATGTAGTGGAAACGCCTTATTTCACACTTCTTCTTTTCCGGATCCTGGAAAGGCTAAACCGGTCGACGAAGGCCTTTGGTCAAGCTTCCTCGTTGTTTCTATCAATCTATGTATTTTCTTTTATAACCTCTGGTGGTACCCAGGCGAAGCGACCATTTCTTTAAGAATAGCAGGGGGATCTGCAGCCATTTACTTCCTTTTCCTGGCGAAAAGTGATGATGAAAAATTCCTATCTCTTCTATCATGTTGCGTGAATAACGCCTTGATCTTTTATTTGTTAAACAAGCCCGATCTGTGCTGCTTTCTTTTGATTATATGTCTAATTATGCTAGTCCTTTTCCATATTTATTTATGGGCGTATTTATAAGATCCAAAATTTACTTTTCTATTCAGTAATATTAAGCCGAGGCTTTTATCATCCAACAATGGGATATTGGGGATTTGGTCTGGTTACCTAGTTTCTTTTTATAAAGATTTTCTTTATCTATTTTCAAAAAAATGAGAAAACTCCTTTGCGCTATTTAATACCTTGCTCGATTATCACTTTATGGAATCTTCTTTTTTGTTTAGATTACGGTGTCAAGGACATCTGTATTTACATCATCTTGCTTTTATCTGCCGCAGCCAGTGTCTTTTTTTCCTATTTTGTCCAAGAAAGAAAAGAACTTTCCTCTACCTATAGAGTTTATCTTTTTTCCAACATTTCCCTTGGGTTTTTGCTGGCGCCGGACCTCATTACCTTTGCCAAAATAGTCGTAGTTTCCTTTATCGCGAATGTCATATTCGCGAGCTTCTTTGTTTTGAAAGCTAAAAGGAGCAAGAAGACTTTGGCAGAAATCCTTATTGATAATAATAGAGAGGGCATCCAAACCCTCCTCGTGATTCATTTTCTGCTCGTAGACGCCTTTCTAGATCAATTCACTCCCGTTGCAACGTCTTTGAATTGGGGGATAGGTCTTCAAATCTTGTTCCTGGGCATACTCAACTACTTTTTTAGAAAGGAAGATAAGAAAAAGGCTGATAAGGAAAAGGGGAAGGAGGAAAAGGATAAGTAAAGTGGAGGGACCAGAATACTTCGGGGCTACAACTGTCAGGAACTGGTTTCACAAAAGGGGCCGAGAACTACATATGGTCTGATACTCACTTCCTTGAAAAGAGGGGGGTGAGTCATGTAGGCAGTAGCCGTTCTGTATCGGTTGCTCGACCTTGCGGGTCAAAGAATCAATTAGTAGTATGCCAGAACTCTTTCTCTTAAGGCGCAGAGCGAACTGTCGGACTAGGAGCTTCATAATAAGTTCCCCTCTAAATAGATGGCGAGAATCCGGTCTTTTCGGCAGATGCCCTATAGTGAAGTAGTGAAGTTTGAAAGGGCTTAGAAGCAAGCATAGTGCCTCCATCTTTCCGGCTTTCAAGCAAGTCTTCGTTTGTTGCTTCTGATGCATTAGGAATCTGATAGACATGCCTAAAATTTCCCAACGGCGAGCAGCGGCGGAAACAGAAGAAAGAGACAATAAGAACAGAGCACGAGATTGCGCGAAAGATAAGGGCACTGAAAGGGATAGCTCGTAGCAAGTCAAGATGATCACTTTTGATATGAGGTCCGGATTGCGGGTGTATGGTGAACACATGATATAGGGGGCAGGTAGGCTTTCTTCGATTAGGCGAACCGTTCCTGTCGTTCAAGCAACACTCTTTTGGGAACTAGTCTTTTCCTTCTTGGCTGAATCTCTCATCATGGAAGCCGGGTCTATCCAACGTTCCTCTTTGATTGATTTGTAACCCTTCCCCGGATCGATGGTTTACTCTTCCTCGGTTCTAGATCCTCCGATCTTACGATTCGAGAAATCAAAATAAGATGAATTTCTTCATCTCATTCCTTTTCCGAGCCAAAAGCCCTTTCTTCTCCCCCCCGCCAAAAGTGCTCCTCCCCCACTCCTCTTCTTTGTCGCCTACGGGCTGTTTGAGGTGAGGAATTAGGGAGCCGTTTAGGAGTTAGTAGGATCGATTGACCCCCCACGGAAAAGCTGCTTTGTCGGCCCATCCATGAATGCCCTGCCCTAGCCGAGATGTCGATCTAGCCCTTCCTAATTAATCCGGTTTGTCAGAAAGGTATGTGATTCGTGTCTCTTCGAAGGGATTGGCTGCTTTGTGTTAAGTCTGTTGTTATTCCAGACTGGAAATAGAACTCAGAAAGCTTCACCTTGACGAGTCCTCTTTCGGGAGCCATAACTACGAACCCCCGCCTACATCACCGCTATGAGAAATCCCAGTCCAGCAAGGAATTTCACCTCTTCCTGCCCCTCCAGCTGCTAGTAGTTTTTGTTCTTGGATGGTAGCCCAGTAGCTAGGTTCTTTGTTGTTGTAATGTCTATCCGGTTAGAACAAGATAGGTTTTCAAGCCTGAGTGAAGTAGCTATGGGTCTGTCCCTAGTGGTGCTTAAACAAGTGCTGCTGCGGGAACCCGGTCAACCGCTACAAGTCCTGAGTCAAAAAGGTAAGCTCGGTTTCAATACCCTTCCTGTGTGCTTTGTTCCTTCCCAACCCACCCCTTACTACACCACCCTAGCCCTTATTTGATGCATGCAAAAATTGATAGTAGCAGTACAACCATGAAATTGAAATGGAATTGCACATTCATCTTCCTCTATCAATTCCTTTTGTTTGAATAAGCTATTAAGGTGCCCAGGACACTAGTAGACGCCCAGAAGGAGGTTCGTTTTGCTCAAATCAGCGAATTGCTATTGCTCTAAAGCATTTGTTTGTCGTCACCGAGAAGTCCTGAGAAAATAAGTGGATTTGCTCACAGGCGAAGGATGAAATAGAACCCGACCGACGTTGCTAACAACCGGCCTACAGTGAGTACTCCCGATATTACATTACCTTCGCTGAATCTTTCCTTTGTCCTTCCCCCCGATTCAACTCGCTAAGTAACCCTTTTTAACCCCGCATCCGACGAGTTAACGACAGCAGAGTTAGTGGTTCCTATCGATGAATGCCCTGCAGAACTTATGGATAGGCTAGGCATACGGCTCAGGTCCAGCAGCAAGATAAGGCCCTTATGTAACGGAACTAGAAAAGTAGCCAGTTAGCAAGATATGGATTCAAAGCGAGAGTACGGGGATGTGGAACAGACAGAATAAACGGACTCTGCTGCTGATGCTGAAACGAGCTAGTTCTTCGCGAAAGAATCGTCGTATGCTCCGGGATGAAGACTTCCCTTCTACTGCTAAAAGGAGTAGGCCCGGCCCTGACTACAATACACTTGTATTCAATTCCATTTCAGATAAGCTACTAAAGCGAGAATCCACAACAGAATAAACGGAATCAACTGAAGCCGATGCCCTCCCTGCCTCTGTTGCTGATGAAACTAGATCCACGGATTCTCCTTCGGAAACTACTTCAGCTTCGTCTCCTTAGTCCCTATTCACTAAGCTTACTCTCTTTCAGATCGATCCTCGCTTATGCCCCTCTTGTGCAGAATGAGACTTTTAAATTGAAAATACGGGGTTTATAGACCTTGTGCAACTGAACCTTCACCCAAGATGTAAACCTTGTTCTTGCCTTTGGTCATATCTGGCTGCCGGTCTGCTTCACATGGATCCCCCGCCCCGTTTGAGTGCTTGTTCTTGTTCTTGTTCCTGAGCTTGACGGAACTTGATAGAAGTAGTAAACGTCAGTTAAGCCGTAGTGCGCTAGATAGAAGTAGGAATAAGTCAAGCTGGCTGATCAATCCGGAAGGAGGTCATATGCTTTGGAAGAATCGTTGTGTGCTGTATCCGGAGTTGCTAGACGTGGATAAAGAGATAGAGAGGCACCAGATATACATTTAAGTAATAAGTTACCTCCCTGATGTAGTTTGTAGTGTTCCAAGAGGAACTAGAGATACATCGGGATCAAGAAAGAGATCCAGGTGGAAAGCCTAAGTGTTTTGATCTCCTTTGATCTTTCCCAAGCCAATGCCTATTTGAGATTTTACATATATTCCTTACCATTTCTCTTTCCAGGGCTAACACCCTCTCTTTTAGTGAGAGGTTCCCTCGAAGTGAATACCTGCTCCCTATGGTCGCCTGCACCTTTTCTTGATCGCCAGGCTGGTGGCTGTTCTTTTCAAAGATAGTGGTGGTATGCCCTGGGAAGCGCTGCGTTCTCCTGTTATTCTTTATTCCCCGGAATCATAAAAGTAAGTGAGAGGTGAAGCGTCAATTCGAGAGGTCAGTAACAAGTATTCCCCAAATCCACGGGAATCATAATAACAATGATGCAATTTATTTGACAGAATTATTCATTCGGGCCCAGAAAAGGGTTTTTGAATTCCCGCCTTTAGACCACCCTCCTCTATGGTAGCAGACGAGCTACTCGACTCCAAGCTTTCCGCACCTGGTATGAGCGAAAGGACGAACTCCAGGCCAACAAGTGCTTTTCATACCCGGTCGCGTCTCTCTCTTGGCCCGCCCTAGTGTATGGCCTATATAGGGGGCTTGCTTCTTCAGCCCTGGGCTCAGGCTTCTGCTCTGATTCCAGAACATTCTTCACGTAGGTTCTTACGGTACAACACGAGTCAAAGAAAGCCTTACGAGCCGATCTAACAACTAAACTAGGATAAGCCTGACAACCATACCGCTTCGCGCACTCACACCTAATAAACTCTTTGCCGTTAGAGCAATCCTTAGCCTCTGACTATATGATTTCAAGCCATACGCTTTTCTTTTCCTTTTTAAGGGCTTGGGCCGAGCAGAATATACTATAACAACCCTGGCTGGCTACCAGCTGCTTCAAAAGCCAAGTGATTTCCCAATGAAGAACCTCAGGCGTTAGCGCAAGCAAAATGCTTTCTTTTTAAGGGCCTGGTGTACTGTGAGAAAGACTAACTTTCTCTCTAAAAGCTAGTTTTTTTGTGGTGAAATGTCGCCTACTTTTATGGTTTTGGTACAATGGAAAGGTATATATACGATCGACCGAAAGGCTTATAACCAACCCCTGTAATCAATTCAACTATCGTCTGTCTAGTTCGCTCAGACGAACGAACAGGAATGGACTCTACTCAAGACAGAGCGAAGAGAGAGACCACTGCTAGCTTAGGTAGAGAGAGAAATACACTTCTGGCATCCCCGCCCAAGAGCTAGCTTATGGATCTGATATCGATATCGGAAGATCACTTCTTATTGACTTCGATGATTTGCCTGCAGGAGGATCATCGAAGGTTGGAGAAATAGATAGAAAGCTGACTAGAGTAGGGGGTAGAGGGGCTGTGTATATCTATTCCAATCGGGGTGATAGCTCGACTCGGCAAATGGGAGAGAGATCAAATCGCGCGGGAGGGAGGGGGGCTTAACAGCCCACCATCATCTAGATTCAAAGTAAAGGTGTTGTTCGGATATTGATCGTAGCAAGCGTCACTTCCTTCATTGGATGGGTTCAGGCTTGCTTGTCTCGCTCTCATATTGGAAGGCTAGGTAACCCTCTAGGAACTGAATCGCTAGAAAGATCTCTTCTTTCGTTTAAACCAAGTGGGCCCTAAACCAAAGCTTTGATCGCAGCGCTTCCCCCTTATTGTTAGTCCTCTTACCATACACCACTTCGAATGGTTACTTCCCCCCTTACTTAACATAGGCCGATTCACGTCGTTTTTATAGGCAAACTCCGCAGTTGGAAGAACTTATTCCCACTAGCTCGGTCTCCCTTGCACTAAGCTCTTCAGCAAGTCTTCCAGTAAACCTACGACTGGAGTCTGGCCGTTTTAATAAGGCGAGATGGAGGCCCTGATTTGGACCCTCGTGATCGAGCTTATGATTGTAAAGAACGCGGAGCCTTTCGTCTGTCTTAATAAGTGGATTCCGGTCGTTCTCTGCTGCTCACTCCACCAGAAAAAAATGTTTCCACTATATCTCAGGAGTAGTCAAAGGTATTAAGTAACTCGACTGATAAGGAGAGGAGATGGTAGAAGAAGAAGTACCAGCCGGTGAAGTCAGACTGAAGTGTAGCTGAAGGAGTGATCTACGAATAGGAGTTCTATCGCGGGGGTCTATCCTTTGCTTTGTAGCAAAGAGACATATGAAAGCCGGCTAACTAAGGCAAGTCTTATATGGGGCATTCTACTAATGAAAGTCAAGAAATAGAATGCATTAGGGCAGTATCTCTCCTGTTAGCAGAGCAATCAACAAGAGAAAGAAGTCGATTAACGGAAACTACTCCCTTACTTGATCGGTCGCTAGCGCTCCCTTGTTAACAAGCGCAGGAGTAGTATAACCCTCCCTCCATTCCCAGTTAGGAGTGAACTTTCCATACACCCCTTGATAGGGAATATTTTTTTGAGAACGTACTCCCACTTCTCTTTACTTTTTTTTTATGCTCTCGCGCAACTCGTGCCTGAGTTTAAGTGAATCCAGTGCCTTCAGACGAGCCTCGCTCTGCACCTTTAGCTAAATATCCCCATTGTCCAATATTCCTTTAATGGAGATATTATTTTATGTAACTTCCGGTAAGAAAGGGGATCTATTCTCGAACATAAGATGTGCGCCATGCCATTTTTTCTTTAATACTGTATTATGCTAGCTCTGCTCTTGCTCGTCAGTAGAAGATATCCACAGTAAGGGCTATTCCCATTTCAAGGGGGGCAGCAAATCCCGTAGATCTGATCTCGACCGTCACTTATGGCAATGCCCTTTTCTGTTGAAAATCGTCTTGTCTTAAATCGGAGTTCTCCCTCAAACCCTGAGGTAATCAATGGCATGAAGGATTTTCCTATTTGACTCCGGAATTCCCTACGCTTCGAACCTCCTCTCTGTCTTTTTCCTTTTCGTCGCAAAGAACCCCTTCTACTTTAGAGTCATGCCCTCTTTCTTCTTTATCCTCGCTTTTCTAAATATTCTTTCTCGTAGTTTCATTTAGTTGAGATAGTGGACAACTGGTACATCCTTAGTCAGTCCACTCTGGTCCTCGTCCTCACGTACCACTTATGGGCGAACGAACGGCCCAACCCTTGGAACATACTACAGCCCCAGCGAATAGCCGACATCGAGGTGCCAAACACTTCCGTCGATCTATTCTATTGGGAAGTCTTAGCCTGTTATCCCCGGGTTATAGGGCGGCGGGATCAGGTAAAGAGTAAGGGTGAAAAGCTGGAGCCAGCCATCAGGGGAAAGCGCTAGTAGGGCTAGGTAACTTCACACATAGATAGATCGCTTAGGTTGCTAGGGCTTGAATATGTGTAATATGACCCTTGGCCTGCAATAGGGCATGTATATGGCTTTGAGTTAAGCACTTTTAGTTCCGGGAAGAAAAAAGCATTATCCTCTTTCTTTCCACCCAGCTCTTGGGATAAAGCTTAGGAAAAGAGGTAAGAGGGCAAAGGCAGGAGAATCGGAGAGACGGAAATTTCCTGAAGATGTCTTTTTTCTGTCTACTAAGTAAAGAATCCTAATTCCTATATTGTTTCTAACCAGTTCCAATCTGGTAAATTTATAATCTTAAGATTCTTCATTCCCTGGAAGACTAAGACTCCTATCATAAAGGAATTGGCTTAAACCTCGATCTCGAAAAATTCATTGTTTTGAAAACCTTAACGCATTCCATAACTGAATGAGCTTCCCCAGAGTCAAAGTCCGTGGGAGTTTTGAGCCTCAACCGGCACAGAGCAGGTCACGTTTCCATGTGAAGTCCGTAAAAAGTACTACTCCGCTGATCAATCCAACGAAAGAATCCCGGCTAGGCGATTATAGATCACTAATAACTAACAGAATCGGAAAGAAACTGAGTTTCCTTACTCAAAACAAAGTTCGAAAGCCTCATACGCCCAGGCTTAGGTTAGGTCAATGATAAGATAAAGAAGCGCTTTTCTAAGTTATCCCCTCCGTCCCCGACTTGGGGCTTTCGGTAGCCCACCTATTAGTAAGCTCTGCTTCTCCGGAATGAACTTCTTTTAGAACGGTTGCTCACGATCCAGTATTGAATAAATCCCCTACACCATACAGCCACATGAGAGCATCAGCACTCGGTGAGTGCCTTGTCTGAGCAAGACTTCGGGTTATTCAATTCTGTTCACGTCTCTTTATCATGTGAGAGGATGGAGGTAATGTACCTGAACGAAGCGCAAGATAAGAGCAATTCTGTGTGTACAAAGCGAGTTAGGTAGATCGAGCGCAATAAGCTACAGGCGGGAAAATAAGATATCAAGAAGGTCTTTCATCTGTCTGGATAGCCTAGCTGCTTTAGTAGCTCCTTTCCTTCCCCACAGATACTGGGAGCGCATATTCCTCCCTTGCTATAGGCAACTTTTCACTCATGGCTAACTCCACTTAGGGGGAGTAATTCCTCCGTGACCTGCGCAGTCAAGTAGGAGGTGAGGTTACTCTAAGAGAGTTGTTCATCTTCGAAAGCCTTTCAATGAGCCTTACTACTTAAACTTATTAAATAGATTCTGATCATAATGCTGCAGTTGCTGCTTTGAATTCATTATATACTCTGATTCTTTCATAAACCCTTTGACTATTTTCATACTTTACATTATCCATATCTCCAATATCAAAGAAACCATCTTCGGTTACTCTAATTATAATACCAGAAGAACACTCCCCCCGGAAGTCACTTCACTCTGCTGTCAGTAGTCTAAGGAAGAATTCATGTCCTGTTGCTAATTGCTAAGGGATGTTTTTCTATCCCGGAGAAGGACAGATAAAGCTTGACTAAAATGTAAGAGCCGCAATAAGCTTACGATGAAATGCCGGGATACCATGACCAATTGAGTGACACAGGAAGGGCCTCATGGGGTGATTTATCACCAAGACATGAAGCACACTCTTTCAAAATAGAAGGCTAAAGTCCCGATCGCCTCACTATCCTCTGTGCCAGCAGGTAAGATCCAATGCAGTCTTCCTTAGTGAGACCGTCGGTGACCAGCAAGATGACTTTGATGAAGTAACCTTGCATGGTCGCCAGCTGTTCTAACAGCCGGTGCCAATTCACTACCCTGATCCTGAGAAAACAAGAGTTTGAGGGGAATGGAATACCTCTACATCAGCTTCTCTCTTTTCACAGTCGAACCTTCCTAAGAATGGTGTGACAGTTTGTCTTCCATTCAACTCGTCTAAGCTTCGAAGAACACCCAAGTAGGAATAAGCAGCTGATAGAGATGCCACAGCACCTTCTTCTAGTGAGCCGAAAGTCAATTAGGATCAAAACCCTAACTAGAACTACGTAGTAGAGCCTTTTTAGTAATCTCCTTTCCTTTACAACTAAGGATACTTATGCGGATACGAGTGAGAATGCTACATAGGGGAATCCATCCTATCCTACTCAAAAGTCAAGGGTAAAGGGACTCGCCACTGGCTTACGCTATCACAAGTAAAGCTCTAACATGCTCCCTAGGAAGGGAAAGACTGGAAATCAAGAGTAGGCTAAGCTCTCAACCTAACCCGAGTTATTTAACCCCTTGAAAGCCATAGACAAGCGTGAGATCGACATACAGAGGATAGACCAGACCTTGGGCGAAAGCCGAAGAAACTAAGGGAATCGGGCAAGCCATCAATCCAGTGGATTACCTTGAACCGACCCTACCATAGGGAGACTCTTGATAGGCGTAGGTGATCCCTAATGGGCTCGCTTAAGCGATCTCTATATAGATCGCCTCTAGATCCCATTAGACTTTGGTGAAGCTGTGAAGAATAAAGGTAACTTAGTTTAGGGCTTTCTTTCTCTCCTGTTTAGAAAGATAGCTGCCATCAAAGAGAAGATAAAGGCTATTGGAATTCCGAATGGAGCTATGAGTTATCTTTCCTCCCCTCTATAAAGTTTTCCGTATGTTACCTGTCTGTGAACTCGCCTACTCTACTAAACTAATAAGATTCAAAAAAGAACCTGCTTGCGATTATATGTAGGAGATAAGTTCGTTTAGGAGCCACCGTTTACTCTTTCATTCATTCGTGAGATTTGCGATTGCTCTTTTCCAAAAGAAAGTTGACTTTCAAAAGGAGAAATGACGTAAGTGATATATGGAATCGTTCAGTAGGCCGTTTCCTAGATAATAAATTACCGGTGAATCAATAGTAGAAAGCCGAAAAGCGTTAAGCAAGAGCTAAGACAAAACGTACCAATTGGTGGCGGAGAACTAGACTATTGGCCCGGGACGTTGAAAGATTTGTCAGAAGGTTTCGTCTTTGTCAGGAATAAAAAGGGGGCAAGAGGAGTGTATCCGTACCCGTACCGAGGGAAGGCATCTCTATGGATTTAGTAGTTGGACTGCCAAAGACCCAGTCGAGTCATGACAGCTGGGGGTATTCGATCGATTCTCCAAGATGGAACGCGGAGGATCACGAATGATGCAACGGAACCGGGCTTTTTTTGGATGCCAAACCTGCCGTAGTCGGTATCGCAGCAGGAAAGAAGACGTCGCATAGTTCCGGTGACAGTTTCTGAAAGCGGGGAGGCCCTTCTCTCCTGGACTGAAGGCGGCTGATGTCAACTTCCATTCTTTGAAGTAGCGTAGCAGCACTCAAAGTGTCGATGTATAGGGCGTTAAGCAACCTTTATTGAAGAAAAAGCTCTAGTCGACTTCAAACATGACATTACATGTCATGCTTAACACAGAATAATCCAATGTTAGAAAAAGTGAACGAAAAGGAGGATTCATGAGCAGAAGGAGGAGGAGTAGGAGCGTAAGCCACTCGACAGGAGAGGTTTGAAGATCTCGACTTACAGGAGAGGAGCGAAGACAGACAGAATCGAAGCGAAAAAATTAGTTCATGCCACGACGATCTATATGGAAGGGAAGTTTTGTTGATGCATTCCTCTTGAGAATGAAAAATAAGAGAGATCTTCTTTTGAACAGGAAAATTTGGTCACGTAGATCTTCTATTTCGCCGGAATTCGTTGATTGCTCCGTACGAATTTACAATGGAAAAACTCCTGTTCGTTGTAAGATTACTGAAGGAAAGGTTGGTCATAAATTTGGAGAGTTTGCTTTGACACGAAAACGAAGACCTTCGAGAACAAATATTGGACGGGGAAGAAAAAAGGGGAAAAAGTGAAGTCTAAGCGCATATGGCACGCAAAGGAAATCCGATTTCGGTAAGACGTGATCTGAATCGTAGTTCAGATTCAAGTTGGTTTAGTGAGGGCGACCGCGAAAGTAACCGAATGGCTCAGTCTTTGAGTTGTCCCAGATTAGAATCTAAAAGGAGGACGTTGCAGATGCCCGGGGCGGACACGACTTCTTCTAAGGCTAGAAGACCACTGGAAGACACCCAGGACTATAGCATGTCGTGAAAGAAGCACACTGGGCGGGCGTGCTTCGACCGTGTCTCCGGGGCACAGTTGAATGTCAATATCATGAACGCGAGGTGCAGGATACCAGGCCGAGAAACCCGGGCAACCACTCCCCTATGTGCCAATCGCTAGCGCATCCAGGGCCCCGGCGCCCAGCTCAGCTGGAGAGGCCTAGCCTGATCTGATAAGTGCTAATTCGGTTCGGATATACTTCATTCAAGAATGCCACCGAATAAGAAAACAAGTGCTAAGTTTCAGATCAGTGAATAAACCGAAACGAAAGAAGAGACGTTTCTCGCTCGGCGCCTAAAGCGCACTATGCTCCGCTTCAACAAATGAGAGTTTTCGGTGGAACCGGTGAACCACGCGAGCTGGTTAGATGCGTGGGACAGAGGGCTCGTAGTACCTGCTAGCGCGGCTACGCGCAGTGGAAGGGAAGGAGCCTAAATCGACCCCTCCTATTTTTAAGTAAGGAGATTTGACTCTCGGATGAGACTAAGCAGCTACCGACGCGCCCTTTACCTATTTGGATTAAGACCAAAAACAAACCTATCTATAAAGTGGAGCGCTGTAAAACAAGTCTAGTTGAAGATGATTTCATGAAAGAAAAACCACTAGTAGGGATATGGATGGAGTCTCGCTCAGTAAATAGAGTTGTAGGATTCGTCGGTTAAGAGCCTTTACTTTCAAATGACAACCGTTGCACGAAACCCCCCGCCCGATCAAGTACCAGTTGCTTCGCAGGTAGGCCCACTTAGGTTCCCCTCAGTTCTTACCAACCTCCGGTGTGTAATCGACATGTTTCTAGCTAGAACTCGGTCGAATAAGAATCATTGATTTCCTCTGCTGTCAATTTATTATTCATTCGCCTGAGCGAAGCGACCGAAGGGACTTGACTTATCCGAACCGAACGATAGCAGCTTAAAGCTAAGCCTATCACGAGCAGCGTCGCTCCTCTCCTGTAAGTCGAGTCTGCTTCGCTCCTGGGAGGCAAAGGATCAAGCGCTTTTGCTTGGATCCATCACAGGTTGGGTTTTAGAGCCGTGTGATGGGTGACTATCCAGCACGGTTCGGAGAGCACTTTGAGTCTGCGCTGGTGAATGGAAGCCTCCCCTATCAAGCAAGAAGGAAGCGGCTCTTCCCACGGACATTGACTCTATTTATTATTATGGTAAATCAGTGTATCAAGATGTAAATCTGAGATCTTATTTCGGTTCGATACGTCCACCTACGAGACTCACCTTTGGCTTTCGTCTCGGTAGGTGTATTATTCTACATTTTCCCAAAAGAACTTTCATTCATTTCTTTCTTCCCAGACGACAAAAACGACGTGAAAAAGCCAGACCCGGAAAGGAGAAGGGCCGGTTTTTTGGGGGGGCATTTGGGAAAGTCGGGCCGATCGGGTGTCTTCATTCAAGCGACGGTACAGAAGAAGAACGAAACGAAGTGAGAGGCCGGGGGGCAGGGAAAAGAGTCGAGTCGATCAGGCGGGAGAAGCAAAACGAAATCAGGATTTGGCCGAAAAAGAAGCAAGGCTATGGATACCATGACCAATCACCATCGATAAAGAAGACTCTTTCTAAATCACTTCGGGTCAGCGGGGCCTTCAAGCATCCGAAATACGCCGGGATTGTAAATGACATAGCGTTCCTGATAAAAAAGGACGACTCCGTCAGAAAAACTAAGTTCTTCAAGTTCTTTTTCCCAAAGAAGTCCCGCTCCGACCGCCCGACGAGTCATCTACTTAAAAGGACCCTCCCTGCAGTGCGCCCTTCCTTGAATTATTCGGTCATGCAATACTTATTGAATACAAAGAAAAAAATGAATTTCGACCCCGTCGTAGTTCTCAATCATTTCGTGGCACCGGGCGTGGCTGAACCATCTACGATGGGGGGAGCTAATACACAGGAAAGAAGCTTAGATAAGAGAATACGTTATCGCATCGCTTTTTTTGTAGAAAGCTCGACCAGCGAGAAAAAGTGTTTGGCCGAAGCCAAAAAGAGGTTGATCCACTTTATTCGCCAAGCGAATGATCTTCGCTTCGCGGGAACAACAAAAACCACCATCTCGCTCTTTCCTTTCTTCGGTGCTACCTTTTTTTTTCCAAGGGGGGTGCAGAAGAACCTTTTTTCCGAGGACGCCCGGGAACAACTACAACTCCTAGGTAAATTCAGGAGAAAATATTGGAACCCCATGAGTCTCATGAGTAAGGATAAGGTAATGGAATTGATAGAGAATTTCATAGACCTAGGTAGGATAGGAGAATTTATAAAGGGAATAGAGATGATGATAGAGATCATACTGAGAAACAGAAGAATTCCGTACGGGTACAACTCTTATTTGAACGAAGTTAAAAAAATAAGATCTTTGTTGTCTAATAGAACAAACACTAATACCTTAATTGAATCAGTAAAGATCCAATCTGTTTATCAAAGTGCTTCTCCGATTGCTCAAGACATCTCTTTTCAACCGAGGAACAAAACAAGATCATTTCGTTCCATTTTTAGTCAAATAGTGAAGGATATTCCATTAGTAATGAAAAAGGGGGTGGAGGGGATCCGTATATGTTGTTCAGGTCGATTAAAAGGTCTAGAAATAGCTAGAACTGAATGCGGAAAGTATGGAAAAACATCTCGTAATGTATTTCACCAGAAAATAGATTATGCTCCTGCGGAAGTATCTACTCGTTACGGAATCTCAGGTGTCAAAGTGTGGATTTCATATAGTAAAAAAAAAAAGGGGGGACGTGCTATATCCGAAACGTACGAAATATAGTAAATATCGTAAAGGCAGATGTAGTAGGGGTTGCAAACCGGACGGTACACAACTTGGTTTTGGAAGATATGGCACTAAAAGTTGTAGAGCTGGTCGTCTTTCATATCGAGCCATTGAAGCAGCGCGTCGTGCTATAATCGGACACTTCCATCGTGCTATGAGCGGACAATTCCGAAGAAATGGTAAGATATGGGTAAGAGTTTTCGCAGATATCCCTATTACCGGGAAACCTACAGAAGTCAGAATGGGAAGAGGAAAAGGAAATCCTACGGGTTGGATTGCTCGTGTGTCCACGGGACAAATCCTATTTGAAATGGATGGTGTGAGTTTGTCAAATGCTCGACAAGCCGCTAGATTAGCGGCGCATAAACTATGTTCGTCAACCAAGTTTGTTCAGTGGTCGTAAGCTTGGGGAAATTCAAAAGAATTAGGCGAAGTGTTTGTTCCTGAACGAGGGAAGTGGAAAGACACTAAGGGAGAGGGATATACTCCTTTTTAGAATCGCCGAAATTGTACGAAGGCGTACGACCCGGATACGTGAAGGTTTCTTTATTGGTTTCTTAGTAAGAATAAATAAGAAAGAGAAGAGCTAAGATTCAGGAAAGGAAGTTGTTTCAGTCAAACTAAAGTAAGTGGGCTACTCAAACTCTTGAACAAGCGGGGCATCTCCTCGAGTCTGCTTCGCCCCTTCCCTTGAGCTAATTTTTTCCAGCGGAGGTGAAGATACTAAGGCAGATTAGAACGTTTTCATGGTCCGATCGGTGTGCTCATTCCGGATTGATTTGTACCGACAATAACAAGACAACTTCTTTCCCTGGTAGTAGTAAGGGGTAAAGGGGGTTTCGGGATATCGTCCGCGACGAAAGCATCAGTAGATCATTTAGAACTTCGGAAGATGGTCAAGGTAAGTAAAGAAGGGATTCTATCGTATTCCGATACTGCTACGAGCTGTCTTAACTCCACTTACTTCTAGGCCATTAGCTCAGTCACTCCATTCTCTTATTCCTCTTATGCCAGCCTGACCTAAATTCCCCTCTTCGCCTCAACAGCTAAAGCATCCCTTTCTGCAGCTCCTGGAACAGCCGAAGAATCTGGAGTTGCTCTCTTTCTCTTTTAAGTCTTTCATTTCTGTGTAAGAGCCCAAAACCGTAAAGAATCTCTTTGTCTTATATTATCTTTCTCGTATTCGAAGTAGTAGAGCGTTGGCTAGGCGATTCCTTAGCATCGATAAGAATTCCTTAGCTTCTAGTGCCCACTTGGCCACCTTGAATCAGGCTTCGAAAGCTACTCACATCTACATCTGTAATAGATTGGATATGCCCCGTTCAAAAAGGTTATGATTTCGAGGGTTGATAGTAAGTGGACCATAGGCATAGGTAGGTGGGGATGAACAATCCCTAGCAGAGCCCGAGCAATCCTAGAAGAAATCCTCCCAATCAATAAATGAATCATGCCTTACCTCCTTTATGTCATGAATCATAAGCATGCCTCCCAATCCTTTCATGTGATACGGTACGGCACCAACATGCCTAACCGAGACCTGTGCTCGAGATGGTTCGTTCATGTTATTTCTTCTCTGAGCAGTGCTTCCATTCATGGATTCTCGGTCCTGTACCTGGTTGTTCAACATCGACTTTTTCCTTGT